AGGGGTGTTAAGAACAAAGAAATTGTTAGAGTTATCATTTTTATCTAGTACCAAGATACTTGATGTTAAGAAAAGATCTTTTACAGGAAGGTTGGTTAGAGATTTCTTGTAAAAACACTAGCCCCGTTCGGTTCATAATGAAATTATTTCAATCTTTTTTGATGATTCCATGTATTATTCTCATTATGCACATAAAAAAGGAGGAGCCGTATGAGATGAAAATCTCACGTACGGTTCTGGAACGGAGATTCTTTGAATCGAAGACGACCGCAACGGATGTCGGCTCAATCCGAAGGAAATTATGCGGAAGCTTTACAGAATTATTATGAAGCTATGCGACTAGAAATTGATCCCTATGATAGAAGTTATATACTCTATAACATAGGTCTTATCCACACAAGGAACGGAGAACATACGAAAGCTTTGGAATATTATTTTAGGGCACTAGAACGAAACCCGTTCTTACCACAAGCTTTAAATAATATGGCCGTGATCTGTCATTACGTGCGACTATCTCCACTATAGAAAGAAAAAAAGGAAAGAAAGAGCAAATCCGCTAATAAATACTAGAAAATAGGCTTTCTACATATCATATCTATCGTGTCCAAAACAACGATTTATATCAGCTGTAGCAAAGAAAAAGAAAGAAACTTCATAGAAGTCCAAATATGAAGAAATAGGTATGCCTAGATCCTTTAGTCTATGGATAAAGAAAGGATCTAATTGATAGAAAGAATAAGCACCGTAAAGATCAATTAGTGAGGTTTTGGACCGATACAATAAGAACTGCTTACTTATGTCACGATATGAGATAAAAGTTAGGAATCAACTTATGTAATAGAGTCGATCCCCTAAGGTATTGAGCAGCGGTGTAGAATCAGATCCCAAAGATAGTAAGTCTTTTCTTTCTTATGAAAGAAAGTCTTTTTCAAGGATTCTATAGAAATTTATATATGAAACCGAGATAGTTACCTTTTAGAAAATTCTAATGATAGTGAAAATGCCTATGCTTTATTCTTCTGAAGGTGGGAAAAAAGATAAAACTAAAACTGATTAAATTATTAATCAAAATTAAAGTTTGAAACTCATGCAATTAATCTCTTTTGGTTAACTCGAGAAAAAAATTAGATAGATCTATGAGAAATCTCATTCAATTATATAATTAGATATTATGGTAGATTAAAAAATGGGACACCGAAAGAATTGACTGCTGAGCCGTATGAGTAGGAAACTCTCAAGTACGGTTCTAAGGGAAGGAATTTAACTGCCTATTCCGACCGGGGAGAACAGGCCATTCGACAGGGAGATTCTGAAATTGCAGAGGCTTGGTTCGATCAAGCCGCTGAGTATTGGAAACAAGCTATAGCGCTTACTCCAGGTAATTATATTGAAGCACAGAATTGGTTGAAGATCACAAGGCGTTTCGAATAAGAGCACTTTTCTTATTTTATTTAGTATTATTTTAGTATTATTTAGAATTTTTCTATTTTTCTATTTACTCTTTATAATAAAATAAGAAATTCTATTTGTTATAATAAAATTGTTTTGTAAAATAGTTTTGTTTGTTGTCCCCATCAGTCAAATAAAACGGTTCTCTGGAAAGAACCAATCAAAGAATTTCATTATATCCCTTCTAAGATCGTTTTTTTCTATTTCGTCCGGTATTTCGTAGGAATAACCGATACACAGATAGAGTAGAGAATCTATTTTTTTTTTATTCCTATTAAAACTAATAAAAGAGGCTTTCGAATGACTAAATATCAATACTGGAATGTCTCTTAGTTTAGTAATGACTAATGACTGCTTGCGCGATTTGGAATAGAGTAAATCTTTAATAATAGAGTAAAGTAATAAGTAAAATGTTCTATGTAAGACATAAAGTAGTTCTATTTAGGAACTTATAATTGAGATATGAATATACTGAGTTGCACAAAAAAATTGTTTTTGCGTCAATTCAAATACCTGAAAAGGTTTTATAAGATTAAAAAGTGTCCGTTGAGCGCCTCGTGGCTATGTCATAATAGATCCGAACACTTGCCCCGGATCAACTTACAGATCATAATTGTTCTAGTGAATAACTAAAGAAAATAGATAGATGGGAGATAGTAGCGAAAGAACTAAGTATAAACATCTCTCATAGGTTCACTAATTACTTAACTGTTGGCGAGTCTCTTTGTACGTGTTGTCCGGAAAGAGGAGGACTCAATGATTATTCGTTCGCCGGAACCAGAAGTAAAAATTTTGGTAGATAGGGATCCCATAAAAACTTCTTTCGAGCAATGGGCCAGACCCGGTCATTTCTCAAGAACAATAGCTAAAGGGCCTGATACTACCACTTGGATCTGGAACCTACATGCTGATGCTCACGATTTCGATAGCCATACTAATGATTTGGAGGAGATCTCTCGAAAAGTATTTAGTGCCCATTTCGGCCAACTCTCCATCATCTTTCTTTGGCTAAGTGGCATGTATTTCCACGGTGCTCGTTTTTCCAATTATG